ACTTTACTTGTCTTTACACTCTATTTCGAGATAAAACAAAAAACAACAATGTTGAGTTTTCGATGTTCAATCAAAAAAATGAGCAGTTCTAAATTCTATAAGGTTGAATAAAAATTTGATTGATCATTTGATATAATTGCTATGCTTAGTGTGTGACTCGTTGGTTTTTTTAAGGTTAGGATTCAAAAAATGGACCAGCTCATAATATGAACTAATAACTCTAACACTAATAACCAACTCATCGCTTCGCATTATCTGGATCCAACGGATCAGTCAAGATATGATATATCAGTCATATCATTATAGCAACTGAAAGCTTCTTTTGCATAATCAAAAGAAAAACCAATCTAATTATGAGTACAAGTTGTGAAGCGAAATAACAAGTCTGCAGATAAATGGAAGGATGAGAGAAAGAAAGAGAGAAAAAGAAACAAAGAGTAATGATATATGATTCCAATATGTAAGGTCTATGAGTCATCTCATAAATCATAAAAAGCAATGTAATAAAGCATCAATGCAGATTCATCCATAATTAGATGAATATCTGCTCATCAAACAAAAAATCAAGAGCCTTGAGTCAATAAAGATTGAGAAGATTGATTCAAGAAAAAAATTAACAAATTTGATTGGGGCTCCATTGTAAAATTCAGACCTAACCATTAATCGAGAAGCGATGGGAACGACGGAACCCGTAAATGCAGAGGATTCTCTTGACTTGAAAATGAAAACGAATCCTAATGATTCATGGGTGGGATGGCGGAACAAACCAAAGACCAATTCATTTCTTTTTATTATAATTCTGAGAGGTCATGAGCTAACCCGACAATTCAAATAGATATTGAACAATTCAAATAGATATTGAAAGAGTCAATATTCGCCCGCGAAAGTTTTCTTTTATTGGATTACTCATTTTTTGTCGATCCAATATGAAATGAATATGATAAAAAATGCAAAATAAAGATTCCTTATAACAAGACATTAGACATTAATTATCTATAAATCGAAAAAAATCCAGATTGAATTCTATATATTCAAATAAAATATACAAATTTCTAATAGATTGAATGAAATCTTATCGTAAAGAATCCCATGATTCAATCTATTATTTACTACATGATATCTTAATAAACTATTTTTTTAGTGATTTTTCGCGAGGAGCTGGATGAGAAGAAACTCTCATGTCCAGTTCTGTAGTAGAGATGGAATTGAGAAACAACCATCAACTATAACCCGAAAAGAACCAGATTCCGTAAACAACATAGAGGAAGAATGAAAGGAATATCTTGTAGCGGTAATCGTATTTGTTTCGGTAGATATGCTCTTCAAGCACTTGAACCTGCTTGGATTACATCGAGACAAATAGAAGCCGGCCGACGCGCAATGACACGAAATGTACGCCGTGGTGGAAAAATATGGGTACGCATATTTCCAGACAAACCAGTTACAGTAAGACCTACGGAAACACGTATGGGTTCGGGGAAAGGATCTCCCGAGCATTGGGTAGCTGTCGTTAAACCTGGTAGAATCCTTTATGAAATGGGCGGAGTGGCCAAAAATATAGCCAGAAAGGCTATTTCAATAGCAGCATCCAAAATGCCTATAAAAACTCAATTCATTATTTCAGGATAGGAATATAGAAAACCAAAAGAAAGAGGTCTTAGGAATCAAAAAAAATTGTGGATTTACTTTTTTTGACAAACAATATTTCTTTTTTTTTTCTTTGTCCTTTGTTGCATTGAAAGAAGAGATTCAAAAATGATTCAACCTCAGACCCATTTGAATGTAGCAGATAACAGCGGGGCCCGAGAATTGATGTGTATTCGAATCATAGGAGCTAGTAATCGCCGGTATGCTCATATCGGTGACGTTATTGTTGCTGTGATCAAGGAAGCAATACCCAATACACCTCTCGAAAGATCAGAAGTGATCAGAGCTCTAATTGTACGTACTTGTAAAGAACTCAAACGTGACAACGGTATTATAATACGATATGATGACAATGCTGCAGTTGTCATTGATCAAGAAGGAAATCCAAAAGGAACGAGAATTTTTGGTGCAATCGCCCGGGAATTGAGACAGTTAAATTTCACTAAAATAGTTTCATTAGCTCCTGAGGTATTATAAGTATAAGATGAGACCTCAATAGAATTATCTATTTAAACGAAATTATTGAAATGACATAGATTAATTGTGGATTATGTCTCAAGTAGATTCTATTATGTCTTACGCATATATCTTTAATAATAATAAAAAAGAAACATGTTGATTATATCAAAATGCGGAGGCAAGGAGAATTTTAGTTTACCATGGGTAGGGACACTATTGCTGAAATAATAACCTCTATACGAAATGCTGACATGAATAGAAAAGGAACGATTCGAATAGCATCGACTAACATCACCGAAAACATTGTTAAAATACTTTTACGAGAAGGTTTTATCGAGAACGTAAGGAAACATCAGGAAGGCAACAAATACTTTTTGGTTTTAACCCTACGACATAGAAGAAATAAGAAAGGACCATATCAAACTATTTTAAATTTAAAACGGATCAGTCGACCCGGTCTACGAATCTATTCTAACCATCAAAAAATTCCTAGAATTTTAGGCGGGATAGGTATTGTAATTCTTTCTACTTCTCGGGGTATAATGACAGACCGAGAGGCTCGACTAGAAGGAATCGGCGGAGAAATTTTGTGTTATATATGGTAATCCGTTTAATATCCGAATTGTATCCGAAACCTTCCTATTTGTGAAAAAAAAAAGAAAAAGGGCAAATTGTCTAATATTGCTCCTCCTGTCCTAGATTGGTTGATACTTCGAAGTACCTGGAATGAAAGAACAAAAAGAAAATGAATTCATGAAGGTTTAAGTACTGAATTATCTATCAATGGTATGATCCGGGTTCGTTTCGATAATGAATATATGATTCTAGATTATGCTTTAGGAACGATCAAAAGAGGTTTTTTTATACGTATACTAATACTACCAGGAGATAGAGTCAAAATTCAATTAAAGTAAATCGTTATGATTCAACCGGAGGCATAGAATTTTTAGACTCCCGAACAAGGGTTAGAATAATTAGGCGGTTTTTCAACTTCAAGATTCCTTTCAGGGGGCTACAATTCAGGGTTCAAAAATTTCAAGAAACTTATTTTCTTTCAATGAATTCGGAATTACGGAATAACAACTATGAAAATAAGGGCTTCTGTTCGTAAAATTTGTGAAAAATGTCGGCTAATCCGTAGGAGGGGACGAATTATTGTAATTTGTTCCAACCCGAGACATAAACAAAGACAAGGATAATTCTTCTATTCTAAAAAAAGGGACTCCTAAAAAAACCAATCTTAAATCTTAAAGAAACCGATAAACAAATAAAAATTGAAGATCTATTTTGACATGAAATGGATATATCCATATATCTCTGACTTATTTTTATGAAATGATAAAATATGGCAAAACCTATACCAAAAGTTGGTTCACGGAGGAATGGGCGCATTGGGTCACGTAAAGGTGCACGTAGAATACCAAAGGGGGTTATTCATGTTCAAGCAAGTTTCAACAACACCATTGTTACTGTTACAGATGTACGGGGTCGGGTGATTTCTTGGTCCTCCGCCGGTACTTGTGGATTCAGGGGTACAAGAAGAGGGACACCTTTTGCTGCTCAAACTGCAGCAGGAAATGCTATTCGAGCAGTAGTGGATCAAGGTATGCAACGAGCAGAAGTTATGATAAAAGGTCCGGGTCTCGGAAGAGATGCAGCATTACGAGCTATTCGTAGAAGTGGTATAGTATTAAATTTCGTACGGGATGTAACTCCTATGCCACATAATGGCTGTAGACCCCCTAAAAAAAGACGTGTGTAGAAATAAAGACTAAAGAGATTTCAAGAGAAATAAATGATTCAATGATTTGATCAAAGACAAAAAGAATATTACTATGGTTCGAGAGAAAGGAAAAGTATCTACTCGGACACTACAATGGAAGTGTGTTGAATCAAGAATAGATAGTAAACATCTTTATTATGGACGCTTTATTCTGTCTCCACTTATGAAAGGCCAAGCCGACACAATAGGCATTGCGATGCGAAGAGCTTTGCTTGGAGAAATAGAAGGAACATGTATTACACGCGCAAAATCTGAGAAAATACCACATGAATATTCTATCATAGCGGGTATTCAAGAATCAGTACATGAAATTTTAATGAATTTGAAAGAAATTGTATTGAGAAGTAATCTGTATGGAACTCGTAACGCGTTTATTTGTGCCAAGGGTCCCGGATATGTAACTGCTCAAGACATCATCTTACCGCCTTCTGTGGAAATCGTTGATAATACACAGCATATAGCTAGCTTAACAGAACCAATTGATTTGTGTATTGGATTACAAATCGAGAGGAATAGAGGATACGGTATAAAAACGCCAAATAACTTTCACGACGGAAGTTATCCTATAGATGTTGTATTCATGCCTGTTCGAAATGTGAATCATAGTATTCATTCTTATGGGAATGGTAATAAAAAACAAGAAATACTTTTTCTCGAAATATGGACAAATGGAAGTTTAACTCCTAAAGAAGCACTTCATGAAGCCTCCCGAAATTTGATTGATTTATTTATTCCTTTTCTACATGCGGAAGAAGAAAATTCACATTTAGAGAACAGTCAACACAAGGTTACTTTACCTTTTTTTCCTTTTCATGATAAATTAACTAAACTAAGAAAAAAGAAAAAAGAAATAGCATTGAAATCTTTTTTTATTGACCAATCAGAATTGCCTCCCAGGATCTATAATTGTCTCAAAACGTCAAATATACATACACTATTCGACCTTTTGAATAAGAGCCAGGAAGACCTTATGAAAATTGAACATTTTCACAGAGAAGATGTAAAACAGATATTGGGCATTATAGAAAATAAGTAAAAAAAAAGCATTTCGAAATTGATTTACAAAAAAATAGGTTTTAAATCTTCAGCACAATCCAATCCATATATTCGGACCAGAATTGAATAAATGTATCTAGGGAGAATTCACTTTGACTTTGAAGTGACTACTCCCTAGATACACACGCCATGATATTTTATTTTACTTACAATTGATTCAATTGTTAAATTGAATCAATTTAAAAAAGACCTAAAGTTAGGGATTTATCAATCGGCAATGTTGCTCCAATGCCCAACCACAGGGCCACTGCAGTACCAATCAAAAAGACGGTTGTCGCTACTGGACGACGAAATGGATTTTGGAATTTATTAACATTTTCCAAAAAAGGTACTGTTAATAATCCCGCAGGTACTGAAACCATTAAAAGAACACCCAATAACTTGTTAGGTACTGTACGAAGTATTTGAAATACGGGAAAGAAATACCATTCAGGTAGTATTTCCAAAGGAGTTGCAAATGGATCCGCGGGTTCACCAATCATTGAAGGTTCTAGAACCGCTAAGCCTACGTTACAGGCAATAGTACCGAGAATTACTACGGGAAAAATATATAAAAGATCATTGGGCCATGCGGGTTCTCCATAATAATTATGACCCATACCTTTAGCTAATTTAGCCCTTAATACAGGATCGTTCAAATCAGGTTTTTTTGTTATTGGGATAGGTGAATTCTAATTCTTATAAATCCATCCCCCGACAGAGCCGGACATGATAATTTTTCATCATCCGGCTCAAGCAAGAATCAATCGAATCAAATGGACACAAATAGATACATAATAAAATAAATCTATATGTTATCTACACATATATGAATGATTCTATATTCTATATAATATTTAAGAAAAAAGTTACCTGATTCCAGTTTACAAATTTGAAACTATACATTCCAAGGAATTCAATTCTTACAGGTAAATAAATGCTCAATACCCAAGTAGGCTTACAAAGTTGATTATGATCAAGTGCTTTCTGGGTTGTCTCACACCTTGCCTGTGATTCGCCCTTATCCCCAAAAAAGATCGAGGCACATACAAAGGATTTACTTGTTACTAATAGAATCTAGCCTTTGCTCTTCTTTAGATCCCTTATTTCACTCCGATAGTATAATAAATAATAAATCGGGTCGATGCAGAGGAAATGAATGCATTTCCATACTATGTAAGAAAAAAAGTAGTAAGAAAAAAAGTCAAAAAAAAAAAAAGCTAAAACATAATTAATTTGGATTAGGCCAAATCCCCTATTCTACTGGATCTTACGGAGCCTGTCCATGCAAGACATCGGTCGGGTCTGATCATAGAAAAGATTCTCTTCAAGCGAACCAGCCTATCCTTTGTATGGTATGTAGCTTACGCGGTGGTTGGAACAAAGACACATTTGGTTGTGAATTCTAATGTAGCAGAGAAATCTTTCTGCACGGCCCCAATCAATAGTTCAAGTCACACACTCCCATAATCCACTTTCTCTTCGGAGAATTCCCTTCAACTATTCATGTCATGTCAGATAAATAATAGAGTAGAGTTGAAAGAAAATATCCAAATACATGTCTTATTTTTTTTTAATAATCCATATTTGTAGCAATGAAATACTATTATTCCTCCCCCAACTAATAAGATAAATAATTAATTACAAATCTCTATGATCTACATTCTCTATAAAGGACCAGAAATGCCTTGCTTACGTATCATTAGGAAATGCATTAACATAAATACGGCAGTAAGAAGAGGTAATACAAAAGTGTGTAAACTATAAAAACGGGTCAAAGTGGATTGTCCTACACTAGCACTTCCACGTAATAACTCTACCAAAGGTGATCCTATCACCGGAATAGCTTCCGGTACGCCTGTTACAATTTTAACTGCCCAATAGCCAATTTGGTCCCGAGGTAGAGAATACCCTGTTACACCAAAAGATGCGGTCAATACAGCCAGAACCACGCCTGTAATCCAAGTCAATTCCCGAGGTTTTTTAAAACCACCAGTGAGATAAACACGAAATACGTGCAGGATCATCATTAAGACCATCATACTTGCCGACCATCGATGAACCGATCGGATTAACCAACCAAAGTTAGCTTCAGTCATTATGTATTGAACAGAAGCGAAGGCCTCAGTCACGGTCGGACGATAGTAAAAAGTCATAGCAAACCCTGTAGCTACTTGTACTAAAAAACAAGTAAGCGTAATTCCTCCTAGACAATAAAATATGTTAACATGAGGAGGAACATATTTACTAGTTATATCATCTGCAATCGCCTGAATCTCGAGGCGTTCTTCGAACCAATCATAGACTTTATTGAGATAGGTAAACCAAGAAGGAGGACTCCCCCTCTTAGAACCGTATATGAGAATTTCATCTCGTACGGCTCAAACAAAAACACCCAAATACTGGCTGAAAGAAAGGGAGAGATAATAGAAAGTTTGAAACTTCTTAATCCTTTCATTCAATCTTATCTTATCTAAAGAAAAGATACAAAGGAGTAAAAATATGAAAGCTCTTCTTTGTAATTAGAATGCCAAAAACTCAAGTCGGCACATTCGTCTTTATGTTGATCATTACAGGCCTCTTGAATCTTCTATTTACCCACCTAATTTCTTTGCTTTGGTTTGTTATTTGTATGTAATATGACTTTATTCTTGTTTTCTTTATTATTGATAGGAATTCTCTTGTTAAGACCCTATGAATCAATTGAAACCCCAGATTCATACTAGAACCACGATGATTCAATAAAACCTTCAAACTAAGTACAAAGATTCACTGAGTAAGAACCATTGGATCATCACTTATTCAATGATTAGATAGAATAGATATAATAATACAAAGAAAGCTTTGTCCTTTGATCAAAATAAACATAAATAAATGAGAGTTTGAAAGAAAAAAAATCTTTCTATTTATAATATAAGTATAAGGCTTTCTTTTTCTTTGAAAATTTTTTTTTTAGTCCGGCCGCGAGGTTTGAATATTAAGTATGAATCATAGTTCGAACACTTCGTGATCTATTTCATATATTCCGTGCTCCAGATACTAAAATGAATATTCGACGGGGTAAAACTATCTCTATCAAGACGACAGATCCCTTTTTCTGTACTATCAATAGGATCAATTATAACAAGTCACACACTCATATTCCGGAAATACAGAACCAAATCAATTTCGCGGTCGAACTGCCAAAACAAAATGGGCTAAAATCCGAGACCTATTCACTTTTTGTATTGAAAAACTCGGACTTCGCAGTTCTTGTGAATCTAATTCATCGCAATTCCATCCAGTAAAACGGAAGAATTATAAATCTCCAAAATAATAGATAGGAATACCGCAAAAAGAGCCATTGCGATACCCATCAAAGGAGTCGTTCCCCATCCAGGGGCTACTTTACCATATTCCGAATTCAATGGTTTTAAAAAATCCCCTACAACAGTTCGTCTTGGACCAGATCTAGAACTACCCCCAACAGTTTGTGTAGCCATAAATCTTATTTTGTATTCAGTGAGATCTGTTGACTTTGTATACCATTCCGTTGTAAATAAACGATCTTATCATAGATCCATTGTGGTCTTGAAATTATATAATAATGGAAACAGCAACCTTAGTCGCCATTTCTATATCTGGTTTACTTGTAAGTTTTACTGGGTACGCCTTATATACTGCCTTTGGGCAACCCTCTCAACAACTAAGAGATCCATTCGAGGAACACGGGGACTAGTTGAAGTAATGAGCCTCCCACTAGAATATTGGGAGGCTCATTACTTCAACTGAGATAATGAAAAATCATTTCATTTTTTTAGTTGGAACTTTAGGCGGTTCTCGAAAAAAGATCGCGAAAAAAATTATTCCTAGAGTCGATACTAAGAGGAATGTATAAACCAATGCTTCCATAAATTCGATTGTGGTTTACAATTATAGCTTCCATGCCTGTTTATTTGGGATCATCTCCTGGATAAAGAAAGAACAAGAGTAAAAAAAAGGCAGTGATTGAAATCAAAATTTTTCCAGCAGCCTATGTAAAGTAAAAGTAAAATCACAAACAGAAAAGATAAAATAGAAGCGAAAAATAACAAAGCAATCTTGAATCAAACTACTTGTCTTCTTGTAGTTGGATCCCCAAGTTTTTGGAATGCTCCAAATTCTACTTGAGCATCCAAATCCGGATCAATACCAGCAAACACATCTCTGAACAGGGTTCTAGCACCATGCCAAATATGCCCGAAGAAGAAGAGCAGAGCAAACGAAGCATGCCCAAAAGTAAACCAACCTCTTGGACTGCTACGAAAAACACCATCAGATTTCAAAGTAGCACGATCTAATTCAAAAATTTCACCCAATTGAGCACGTCTAGCATATTTTTTCACAGTAGCAGGATCACTATAACTTACTCCATTGAGTTCGCCACCATAGAACTCAACAGTTACACCTACTTGTTCAACACTATACTTTGATTCTGCCCTTCTAAAAGGGACATCGGCTCTAACAATTCCATCTCCGTCTACCAAAACAACCGGAAATGTTTCAAAAAAAGTAGGCATACGACGTACAAAAAGTTCGCGCCCTTCTTTATCTCTAAAGAAAGGGTGTCCTAACCACCCAACGGCTATTCCATCCCCGTTGTCCATTGAACCCGCCCTGAATAATCCCCCTTTTGCCGGATTATTGCCAATGTAATCATAAAAAGCCAATTTTTCGGGAATTTTAGACCAAGCTTCGGATAAACTTTGATTTTCGGCTAGCCCAGCACTAACCCTTCGATATATTTCTTGCTGGAAGTATCCCTGATCCCATTGATAACGAGTAGGACCAAATAATTCGATGGGAGTAGTTGATGAACCATACCACATAGTTCCAGCAACAACAAAAGCTGCAAAAAAGACAGCCGCGATACTACTGGAAAGGACGGTTTCAATATTTCCCATACGTAATCCTTTGTATAAACGTTGGGGCGGGCGAACACTAAGATGGAATAAGCCCGCTAATATGCCCAATGTCCCCGCTGCAATATGATGAGAGGCTATTCCTCCCGGAACAAAAGGATCAAAACCTTCCACACCCCATGCTGGATTTACAGGTTGTACCTTTCCAGTTAGCCCATAAGGATCGGACACCCATATTCCAGGACCATACAATCCTGTTACATGAAATGCGCCAAAACCAAAGCAAGCCACTCCTGAGAGAAATAAATGAATTCCAAAGATCTTGGGCAAATCCAAAGAAGGTTTTCCTGTGCTCTCATCACAAAAAATTTCCAGATCCCAATACACCCAATGCCAGATAGCTGCCAAGAAGCACAAGCCAGAAAACACAATATGTGCTCCGGCCACACCTTCGTAACTCCAAATACCCGGATTCGTTATAGTCCCCCCTGTAATACTCCAACCGCCCCATGAATTGGTTATTCCTAAACGAGTCATGAAGGGGATAACGAACATACCCTGTCTCCACATTGGATCAAGAACGGGGTCAGAGGGATCAAAAACTGCTAATTCATATAGAGCCATCGAACCGGCCCAACCAGCAACCAGGGCTGTGTGCATTATATGAACAGAAAGCAAACGACCAGGATCATTCAATACGACGGTATGAACACGATACCAAGGCAAACCCATGGAAATACCCCTTTATCAATGAAAAATAGACACTATGTAACTTTATTGCATTGGAATAGACTACGGACCCCCCCTCGGTGGATTGTTTCGGAGAAAGGATTACGATTTGTTCTATTCTATTAGTTTACTAATAATGGAAGAGTCCGGTTCAGAAGAAGAAAAAGAGAAGTAGATCTATTCTATACCCGATAAGTATCAATACGCAATGGGGGTTAATCCCATTTTCTATGAACGAATGTGCCCATATTTGTTCATCATTCAAAGGGCCTATTCGTAAGAATTCTTTTTCATTCATTCTGTCTTCTTTTATTTTATGACCTTATTCAATCTATATATAAAATAAAAATAGGATAAAGGCCAATAGTATTAAGACAATAAATCCATTGTTACGCTTCCCCATCAAAGTGAAATATATAGTATTTCATTCTTTTTTCTTTTATTGAATGCCTATTGGTGTTCCAAAAGTACCTTTCCGAATTCCTGGGGAGGAAGATGCATCTTGGGTTGACCTATAGTGCGACTTGTCAAATATATTGGGTCATATGGGATTCCCCCGTTCTCTCACCCGATCGAGATATCCTCTGTTTCGCCCAAAAAAGATTGATTGAATTATCAAAAATTTGATAGCGTAAAGTGCAATTAGATCCATTTTTTTGGGGGGTCCAGATTAATATTTTCAATTAGAATGATTTATGGTTGGCTTGGTTGGACCAATAAAATGAAGTATCCAGACTCCGTTTAGAAGAAAGCCAATTGGTAATATATCTATGATTACCACTTATATCATCCAAACTTGATTTCATTTAAAAATAATGAAAATAAAAAAAAGTATTTAAAATAAAAAGTATAAATAAGAGCCATTTCAAACCGTTAATCATCAATCATCAATCAAAAGATATGATAAATAAAATCGAATATTTGGCGGAAGACATGAAAGAAATGAATTCAAAAAAAATCTTAGCAAAGCAAAAAGACGTGGTATTGGGGTCATTTGTCCTATATGCGCAAATCAAAATCGGGCAGATCTTTACTCGGAGTAGAGCAGAAACCTAAAAAAATTGAATACAAAATTGAAGAAGCCCATTCAGGAACAAGAAAATGACATCGTGATTTGGATTGCATCCCGATGAAAAAATACATCAATGAAAAGTTTGTTCGATAAGTTTAGTGAATTTTTATAGGAAAACGGGCCAAAACACATCTTTCTTTATCTTTAAAAATGGAAGAAAAAAAAGCTCCTTGTTAGAAGGAGCCTGCTATAAAAAACGAAGGACGGCTGGAATCTACACATTGATTTTTTCCGCAATTTTTGTTGAACCGTATGCATCAAAAGGTGCCCGTACGTCTCCTAAGGGATACAATTTTATCCTAATCAACCGACTTTATCGAGAAAGAGCACTTTTTTTAGGCCAAGAGGTTGATAGCGAGATCTCGAATCAACTTGTTGGTCTTATGATATATCTTAATCTAGAGCGTAATATCAAAGATCTGTATTTGTTTATAAACTCTCCTGGTGGATGGGTAATGTCTGGACTAGCTATTTATGATACTATGCAATTAGTACAACCAGATGTGCAGACAATATGTCTGGGATTGGCCGCTTCAATGGGATCTTTTATCCTGGTCGGAGGAGAAATTACCAAACGTCTAGCATTCCCTCACGCTCAGCGCCAATGAGTTTTTTATTTGTTTTATTTGAGAGAAAAAAGAAGACTATGCCTTCGCCATATGAAATATGAATTAGTAAGTAATAATAGCATGGCACTTCGAATTCGATATGAAAATTTTTTTTATTGTTTTTTTCAAAATATTAAATTATGTATCGAAAGAGTAGTATGAGAGAAAAAAAGGGTATGTCAAATCTTACCTGTCATGGGCCCCTTTCAGCGTCACAAACTTTTTTCGCACATGCGGCTATTAAGAGTTTTTTTTTTTCAAAAAAAAAAAAAAGAAACTTTGGGATTGCTGAAACAAAGACAAAATAAATATATAAAGCAACGGGGCCATCATAGTATTTTTTTTTGAACTTCTCCGAAAAAAAAGAAGGGTGGTAATTGGATTATTTATCGATCTGAGTCTAATAGACCCTATATTTTCTCTTTCTTCAATGAAAGAAAAAAGAAAGTGAATTCCATTATGGAGCCGTATGCAATGCGCAAAAAATGCCCGTGCGGTTTTTAATTCTATCTTTTTCTTTTTTTCTTATTATTCTTTATCTATTCTCTTCGACCGCCTCATTCTGCGAGGTAGAAGAGCCTTTTATGATGTTATATCATCAGGGTAATGATCCATCAACCCGCTGCCTCTTTTTATGAGGCACAAACGGGAGAATTTATCCTGGAAGCGGAAGAACTACTGAACCTTCGCGAAACCGTCACAAGGGTTTATGTACAAAGAACGGGCAAGCCCTTATGGGTTGTATCCGAAGACATGGAAAGAGATGTTTTTATGTCAGCAACAGAAGCCCAAGCTCATGGAATTGTCGATCTTGTAGCGGATGCAGAAAAATAGCATCGATTTAACGCAAATCCACAATTTAAGGTTGATTTATTTAATCCTCTTATTCCTTCTTTCTTAACTTTTCTTAACTTAAGGGGTTTCTATTAATATTCAATAGAAAAAGAAGGAATTCATAATCTCATCCGGTTAGGATCGATCTAAACCAGCCCATTCTGTATATGATTCAGCATGCCAACTATTAAACAACTTATTAGAAAGGCAAGACAGCCAATCAGAAATGACACGAAATCCCCTGCTCTTCGGGGATGTCCTCAACGTCGAGGAACATGTACTAGGGTGTATGTGCGACTCGTTCCGATCATGAGCTGAGACAAAAGGAAGGAAACCTTTTTTCAGTATCAATGATCAGTACCAGTGAATGGGATTCTTCTCTTCACTATCTAAAAAAGATAGATTTACCATATCTTTTTATTGTGTATCAAATTTATGGTTTCCATTGGTGCAAATCCAATCACTTCAATTTGTAAGTTAAGATGAGAAAAAAGTATCCATTGGTAGCAAATGCTTATCCATTAAGCGGTTAAAATCCTATTTTAAAAAGCAAAAAAATTGTGCTTCCAAGAACGGACTAAGAGGGTCAGCTATCCAACTCATTTTCATAATTCAATACCGTTACTGTATAAGATAGGTCTCCCATTGTGAAAGATCTATTACTGGACATGGGGGGTAGAGCCAAAAAGTGTGAACTGTACAAGTTACCCATAGCATTCATTGATTAAATGAAGGAAGGAGCTCCGGTGTATAGAGAGGACCTCACCGTTTAAGAAGTAACCAGAGAAACGATGGAACCCACTAGTTAGCCATTTCTATTTACTACTTTTTTAGTGATTATGCTTTTTTTATACCTAATATTAATACAATTTATTATTTCGAGGCAAAATAAAATGCCTAGAAAAAAGGAAAAAAATCGTGGTCTGGACAGTTATAGTAGCAAAAGCCATTGGAATTTTGATTTTATACATTGGAAGAATCCGTTTTGTTATTAATAGACTAGTAAAGGGAAAAAGAATAACTGAAAGAAAGAATTAGTTATTCATCAAAGTTTCTTTTCGTCAATGACCAGAATTAAACGAGGATATATAGCTCGGAGACGTCGAACAAAAATTCGTTTATTTGCCTCAAATTTTCGAGGGGCTCATTCAAGTCTTACTCGACCTATTACTCAACAAAGAATAAGAGCTTTGGTTTTGGCACATCAGGATAGAGGTAGGAAAAAAAGAGATTTTCGTCGTTTGTGGATCACTCGAATAAATGCAGTAATTCGTGGGAGGTTGGTATACTATAGTTATAGTCTACTAATCCACAATCTGTACCGGAAGCAGTTGCTTCTTAATCGTAAAATACTTGCACAAATAGCTATATTATATAGGAATTGTCTTTATATGATTTCCAACGAGATTTTTGAATTCAAAGAAAAGAAAAGAAAAGAAAAGAAAAGAATAAGTAGATCGTAAGGAATCCATCGGAATACTTTTAATGGAGTTCCCTCGAGAATGAACTCGGAGAAGGTAGAATAGAAATTAGTACGAAAAAAAATGATGATAAGGTCATCAAAACAAAAAGAGCGAAGACAAGACGCTCAAAAAAAAAATTCTTTTTCTTTCCCGACTCAATTCTTTTATTTATTTATTTATTATTCTTACGACACTACAATTGAATTTCATTTTGTTTGATTATCGGATTTTTCGAATAAAACATCAACCTACCTTTGAGTTCGGATTTGAATTTTGATTCAATTGAAAATTGAAGGGTAAGCCTATTTTATTTAGTTCTCGTTCTAAGACCTGTAGTTCTAGCGGTCGACTCCCTTCTTTCAAAACGTTTCTCATTATTAAGAAAGGGTAACAACGATAAAATACGAGCTTGTTTTATAGCAATAGTAATTAATCGCTGTTGTTTTAAGGTCAATCTATTTACTCGCCTAGATAATATTTTTCCTTGTTCACTAATAAATCGACTAATTAAACTCATGTTTCTATAATCAATTCGATCCCCCGATTGGATCGGGGGCAAACGCCTACGCAAAGATCGCTTGGATTTAAGAAAGAGCCGCTTGGATTTCCCCATGATTTGTTTATTCCTTATCTCTAAAAAAAAATCCTATCTTTCTCTCTATTTCTAAAATTAGAAAATCCTATTTAGTCCTATTTAGATCGGACCAAATTATGGAATTAATAATAGAGGATTTGCTTATTTATTATTACATATAGATAAATATGTAATAATTATATAGAAATAATGTAATAATTAAAATGAATTAAAATAAAAAAAAAAAAGAATATTATATGCACTAATAGTTACATTATATATAACTAATTCCTAAAGTGATTCAGATTTTCATATTCCTTGGGAGAGTGGTGACATACAGACACTCGATTCGATCTATTTCTTTATCTCCCCGTGAATTGTATGTTTGTAACAATAGGGACAGAATTTCCTCAATTCCAATCGACTGGGCGTATTATGTCGATTTTTTTGAGTAATATATCTGGAAATGCCCGTTGATTCCTTATTAATCCCGTTTCGGACACAACTGGTACATTCCAAAATAATCATTACTCGGACATCTTTACTCTTAGCCATGAACCCCCTTTGGTTTTTAATCCACCCCCACCTTATCTAGTTGATTTTCCGGTCAAAAACGAATAAGAAAAAAATAGAAGTTGCTAACTAAAAATCAAATTATGAATGATTTCGTTGTAATCAATTGAAATCAATATAGTAAATAATAAGTAATACAATGATTTCTAACTCTATTTAGAATAGAATCACAGTGGAGTATTTCATTGAAGTATTTTGTAGAATATTTTGTAGAATACTGTTGCCTTAGCCACATTTCCGTTTTCGCTCGACTAGTAATTTAATTGGAGCCTGAACCCGAGTTTCGGTGAGGTTGAATCTACTATTTTTTTCCCCTTCCCCTCCCTTATTCTATCTAATTCTAAAAAACTAAAAAAAGGGGGGGAATAGTCACAGATATTTGATTGTATCTCTAATCTCCTTCACCCCGTCCCACGGCAATAAATAACTAGAATGAAAAAAAAGGGAATGTCAACGCATCCGGGAATAAACGATTGATCTCTATCAATAAACCCGCTAAAGAACCAAACCATAGAGTACTTAGTACCGGTGCTACGGAAAGATATGTTTTTAGATCTCGCATTTAAAATCCTCCTTCTTTATTGTATTACAATATGGTAATAGATATAGAATCAGATGAATATGTAGTTAAGGACCACTTCTATTTGTACGCGGAATCCCTAATTCAAATTGAAATGTACAATGATTCGATAGATAAGATTTTCCTTTTCTTAAAACAGAAAAATATGTACCTTTCCACCCGAGAATTTCCACGAAAAATATTCGTTTATTATGAAATTTATTATATGGTCCTTATATGATATGAGACAAAAAAGGGTAAATGGCAAGATAAATTGATATTGTATATCAATAGAGAAACTAAAAGTGTGGAAAACAAGACAGGAATTCTCTACAATGACACTGTAGACCAATTGAAAGGGATGTAGCGCAGCTTGGTAGCGCGTTTGTTTTGGGTACAAAATGTCACGGGTTCAAATCCTGTCATCCCTACCTATTACTTCTCCTCTGAGCAGTAAGGAGGGAGCAATTTTAGATCGATTAAAATTGAGCAGACAGAATCTTGAATTCTATTCTATATGATATAGAATAGTATAATATGATATAGAATAGTATAGGTGTGCAAGATATCTTGGGGTTATATATATATATATATATATAAAAAAAAAAAAAAAAAGAATCCTCGCCCTTCCATTACAGTCTTATCTTATTGTGATAAGAAAGCGCTCTTAGTTCAGTTCGGTAGAACGTGGGTCTCCAAAACCCAATGTCGTAGGTTCAAATCCTACAGAGCGTGATTCTACTCTTGTTAGGTAGAAAATTACACCGAACTGAAATTGAAATAAAAAAAATTCAACAGCAATCTGACTTGACCTCCCATAGATTCAATTAAATCAATTTAAAAGGGGGTCAGTCAAAAGAAAGAGATGTTAATTAATCAAAGGTCCAACTGATCGCCGCGTCTATATTGTAAATATGCAGTTACGAATAATCCAGCCAAAGTAATGGGAATTAGACCTAAGACGATTCCAAATAGAAAAACTTCAATCATTTTCAATTTTTTTGAAAGGGAAAAAGAGAGGTAATATCTATCCCTAAATATTAATCTGTATTGCCCATGAATCTCAATGACCAATAATTAGTAATTAGCGCAGTAAGGAACTATAGAATCTATGGAATAGTAAATAACGATTTGTTTTTATGAATTGTTCGCTCATTCAAATTCAATTAATTTTCAAATAAGTCGTATCTTACTCAGACCAATAAATAGAGCTGAGGTTATAGTTAAAGCCACTAGTAAAAAACCGAAATAACTAGTTATAGTAGGCATGAAGGGGCTAAATGA